GTTAATGTAGCTTAATAAACAAAGCAAGACACTGAAAATGTCTAGATGAGTGTTCAAACTCCATAAACACAAAGGTTTGGTCCTGGCCTTTCTATTAGCCCCTAGTAGGATTACACATGCAAGCATCCACACTCCAGTGAAAATGCCCTTTAAATCACCACAGATAAAAAGGAGCGGGTATCAAGCACACTAAAAGTAGCTCACGACACCTTGCAAAGCCACACCCCCACGGGATACAGCAGTGACAAAACTTAAGCCATAAACGAAAGTTTGACTAAGCCATACTAGCACAGGGTTGGTAAATTTCGTGCCAGCCACCGCGGTCATACGATTAACCCAAGTTAATAGATATACGGCGTAAAGAGTGTTAAAGAACAATATCCATAATAAAGTTAAATCTATAGCCACGCCGTAGAAAGCCTCGGCTAAGACAAAAATAAACCACGAAAGTGACTTTAAACAACCCGACCACACTATAGCTGAGACACAAACTGGGATTAGATACCCCACTATGCTCAGCCCTAAACCCCAGTAGTTTAAATAACAATACTACTCGCCAGAGTACTACTAGCAACAGCCTAAAACTCAAAGGACTTGGCGGTGCTTTATATCCCTCTAGAGGAGCCTGTTCTGTAATCGATAAACCCCGATAAACCTCACCAACTTTTGCTAATACAGCCTATATACCGCCATCCTCAGCAAACCCTAAAAAGGATACATAGTAAGCACAAGCATATAACATAAAAACGTTAGGTCAAGGTGTAGCCCATGAGTTGGGAAGAAATGGGCTACATTTTCTACCATAGAATATCAACGAAAACTTTCATGAAATCTGAAAATAGAAGGTGGATTTAGTAGTAAATTAAGAATAGAGAGCTTAATTGAATAAGGCCATGAAGCACGCACACACCGCCCGTCACCCTCCTCAAGTGCTAAGATACTACCAACTAATCCTATTAATCAATGTACACACACATGAGAGGAGACAAGTCGTAACAAGGTAAGCGTACTGGAAAGTGCGCTTGGATAAACCAAAGTGTAGCTTACCCAAAGCACCTGGCCTACACCCAGGAGACTCCATACAACAATGGCCACTTTGAACCAATACTAGCCCGCACCACACACAATTCAATTATCACCCCCCCCCCCCCAAAACATTTACTATATTAAAGTATAGGAGATAGAAATTCTAATAGGCGCTATAGAGGTAGTACCGTAAGGGAAAACTGAAAGATCAATTTAAAGTAAAAAACAGCAAAGCTTACCCCTTGTACCTTTTGCATAATGATTTAACCAGAATACTTTGACAAAGAGAACTTAAGCCAAAAACCCCGAAACCAGACGAGCTACCCAAGAGCAGCCATAGAGCAAACTCATCTATGTGGCAAAATAGTGAGAAGACTTATGGGTAGTGGTGAAAAGCCTACCGAGCCTGGTGATAGCTGGTTGTCCAAAATAGAATTTTAGTTCAACTTTAAGCCATGCCTAAAAAACACATAAATTAAATGCAGACTTAAAATATAATCTAAAAGGGTACAGCCTTTTAGAAACAGGATACAACCTTAATTAGAGAGTAAGCCTAAAAATTCACATAGTCGGCCTAAAAGCAGCCATCAATTAAGAAAGCGTTAAAGCTCAAATACCCCCACAATCCTAATCCACAAAATTACCAGCAAACCCCTAATATAATATTGGACCACTCTATTTGATATATAGAAGAGACACTGTTAATATGAGTAACAAGAACTAGATTCTCCCTGCACAAGCCTATATCAGAACGGATATCCACTGATAGTTAACAACAAAATAAACCCAACCCAACAACTAAATCACTTATTAACTCAACTGTTAATCCAACACAGGAGTGCACCAAGGGAAAGATTAAAAGAAGTAAAAGGAACTCGGCAAACACAAACCCCGCCTGTTTACCAAAAACATCACCTCTAGCATAACCACTATTAGAGGCACTGCCTGCCCAGTGACATCCGTTAAACGGCCGCGGTACCCTGACCGTGCAAAGGTAGCATAATCATTTGTTCTCTAAATAAGGACTTGTATGAATGGCCACACGAGGGTTTAACTGTCTCTTACTTCCAATCAGTGAAATTGACCTTCCCGTGAAGAGGCGGGAATACAAAAATAAGACGAGAAGACCCTATGGAGCTTTAATTAACTAACCCATAAATTAAATCACCACAATCCCAAGGGAGCTAAACCAATTATTTACTGAGTTAGCAATTTAGGTTGGGGCGACCTCGGAATACAAAAAAACTTCCGAGTGATTTTTAACCAAGACTAACAAGTCGAAGTTTAATATCTTCAGTGATCCAATATAATTGATCAACGGAACAAGTTACCCTAGGGATAACAGCGCAATCCTATTTGAGAGTCCATATCGATAATAGGGTTTACGACCTCGATGTTGGATCAGGACATCCAAATGGTGCAGCCGCTATTAATGGTTCGTTTGTTCAACGATTAAAGTCCTACGTGATCTGAGTTCAGACCGGAGTAATCCAGGTCGGTTTCTATCTATTCTGCGTTCCTCCCAGTACGAAAGGACAAGAGAAACAAGGCCAACTTGACACGAGCGCCTTAAAATTAATAGATGACATAATATCAATCTAATAATCAGCAACATTTATATAATCCAAGAACAGGAATATTGTTAGGATGGCAGAGACTGGCAATTGCATAAAACTTAAGATTTTATAATCAGAGGTTCAACTCCTCTTCCTAACATCATGTTCATTATTAACCTCCTAACACTAATCATCCCAATTCTCCTAGCCGTAGCCTTCCTCACATTAATTGAACGTAAACTACTAGGCTACATACAACTTCGAAAAGGACCAAATGTAGTAGGCCCATGCGGACTCCTACAACCTCTAGCTGACGCCATAAAACTATTCACCAAAGAACCACTACGCCCACTCACATCATCTACACTTATATTTCTAACAGCCCCAATCCTAGCTCTAACCCTAGCCTTAATAATATGAATCCCCCTACCTATACCCCACTCATTAACCAATATAAACTTAGCCGTACTATTCATACTAGCCATATCCAGCCTAACCGTTTATTCAATCTTATGATCAGGATGAGCATCAAACTCAAAATACGCATTAATCGGAGCCTTACGAGCTGTAGCACAAACAATCTCTTATGAAGTCACCCTAGCTATTATTCTTCTATCAGTACTTCTTCTAAACGGGTCATTCTCATTATCAACATTAATAATCACACAAGAATATACATGACTCATCCTATCCTCCTGACCACTAGCCATAATATGATTCACTTCTACATTAGCAGAAACAAATCGAGCTCCATTTGATCTAACAGAAGGAGAATCAGAATTAGTATCAGGCTTCAATGTAGAATACGCTGGAGGCCCATTCGCCCTATTTTTCATGGCCGAATATGCCAACATCATTATAATAAACACCCTAACAACAATTCTATTTATAAATACACTCCACAACCCCACAATGCCAGAACTATACTCAACCAACTTAATCACTAAAACCATACTACTAACCTCAACCTTCCTATGAATTCGAGCATCCTACCCACGATTCCGATATGACCAACTAATACACCTCGTATGAAAAAACTTCCTACCTATCACCCTAGCCCTATGTATATGACACGTAGCCATGCCAATCACCACAGCAAGCATCCCACCACAAACATAAGAAATATGTCTGACAAAAGAGTTACTTTGATAGAGTAAAACATAGAGGTGAAAACCCTCTTATTTCTAGAATAATAGGACTCGAACCTACTCCAAAGAATCCAAAAATCTTAGTGCTACCATATTACACCATATCCTAAGTAAGGTAAGCTAAATAAGCTATCGGGCCCATACCCCGAAAATGTTGGTTCATATCCTTCCCATACTAATAAACCCAATAATTTTAACAATAATTATACTAACAATTGTACTAAGCACAACAATCGTAATAACCACCTCCCACTGACTTATAGTATGAATTGGATTTGAAATAAACATACTAGCCATAATTCCTATTATAATAAAAAAATACAACCCACGATCCATAGAAGCCTCCACAAAATATCTACTAACACAAGCCACTGCATCAATACTACTAATACTCGCCATTACTATAAACTTAATTTACTCAGGCCAATGATCAATTACAAAACCACTAACACCAATAACATCAATTATCATAACACTAGCCCTAGCCATAAAACTAGGACTATCCCCATTTCACTTCTGAGTACCAGAAATTGCACAAGGCATTAAACTAACATCAGGCCTAATCATATTAACCTGACAAAAACTAGCCCCAATATCAATTCTATATCAAATATCACCAACAATCAACTCAAACCTAATACTAACAATATCAATCCTGTCCATTGCTGTGGGCGGCTGAGGAGGACTTAACCAAACTCAACTACGAAAAATCATAGCATACTCATCTATCGCCCATATAGGATGAATAGCAGCTATTATAGTGTATAACCCAACCATAGCACTACTAAGCCTAACAATTTACATTCTACTAACCACAACAACATTCATTATACTAATTATAAACTCATCTACAACAACCTTGTCACTATCCCACATATGAAACAAAACACCACTAATTACCACAACTATCCTAATAACACTATTATCATTAGGAGGCCTACCCCCATTATCAGGATTCATACCAAAATGAATAATCATCCAAGAATTAACAAAAAACAACAACATTATTATACCCATTATTATAACAATAACAGCACTCCTAAATCTATACTTCTACATACGCCTAACATATTCCACATCCCTAACAATACTACCATCCACAAACAACATAAAAATCAAGTGACAACTCACCCCCACTAAACCAATAACCCTATTACCACCCCTAGTCATCCTATCAGCCCTAATCCTACCATTATCACCAATTTTAGCTCTCCTAGAATAGAAACTTAGGTTAGCTATTAGACCAAGAGCCTTCAAAGCCCTAAGCAAGTGTAACACACTTAGTTTCTGTAATAAGGACTGCAGGACCACACCCTACATCTACTGAACGCAAATCAATTACTTTAATTAAGCTAAGCCCTTACTAGATTGGCGGGCATTTATCCCACGAAACTTTAGTTAACAGCTAAAAACCCTACACAACTGGCTTCAATCTACTTCTCCCGCCACAAAAAAAAAAGGCGGGAGAAGCCTCGGCAAATTTGAAGTTGCTTCTCCGAATTTGCAATTCGACATGTGACATACACTACGAGGCCTGGTAAAAAGAGGACTATAACCTCTGTCTTTAGATTTACAGTCTAATGCCTACTCAGCCATTTTACCTATGTTCATAAACCGTTGACTTTTCTCAACCAATCATAAAGATATCGGCACCCTATACCTTCTATTTGGTGCCTGAGCAGGAATGGTAGGCACAGCCCTAAGCTTACTAATCCGAGCGGAACTTGGCCAACCCGGAGCCTTATTAGGCGATGACCAAATTTACAACGTAATTGTGACAGCCCATGCATTTGTAATAATTTTCTTTATGGTGATACCAATTATAATTGGGGGATTTGGAAACTGACTTATCCCTCTAATAATCGGAGCCCCAGACATAGCATTTCCTCGAATAAATAACATGAGTTTCTGACTCCTACCACCATCATTCCTCCTTCTACTGGCTTCTTCAACAGTAGAAGCCGGAGCCGGTACCGGATGAACAGTCTATCCACCCTTAGCAGGCAATTTAGCACACGCCGGAGCCTCTGTGGACCTAGCAATTTTCTCTCTTCACCTAGCAGGAATTTCATCAATTCTAGGAGCCATCAACTTTATTACCACAATTATTAACATAAAACCACCAGCCCTGTCACAATACCAAACCCCATTATTCGTCTGATCAGTACTAATCACAGCCGTATTACTCCTCCTATCCCTACCAGTTTTAGCTGCCGGAATTACAATACTACTTACAGACCGAAACCTAAACACTACATTCTTTGACCCTGCTGGAGGAGGAGATCCAATCTTATACCAACACCTTTTCTGATTCTTTGGACACCCAGAAGTATATATCCTCATTCTACCAGGATTCGGAATAATCTCACACATCGTTACCTACTATTCCGGCAAAAAAGAACCTTTCGGGTATATAGGCATAGTATGAGCCATAATATCAATTGGGTTCCTAGGATTCATCGTATGAGCCCACCACATATTTACAGTAGGCCTAGATGTTGACACACGAGCATACTTCACCTCAGCAACCATAATCATCGCCATCCCAACAGGAGTAAAAGTATTCAGCTGATTAGCAACCCTACACGGAGGAAACATCAAATGATCTCCAGCAATACTATGAGCACTAGGCTTTATTTTCCTATTTACAATTGGAGGACTCACTGGAATCGTCCTAGCCAACTCTTCACTTGACATCGTACTTCACGATACCTATTATGTAGTAGCACATTTCCACTACGTCCTATCTATAGGAGCTGTATTTGCCATCATAGGAGGCTTTGTCCACTGATTCCCACTATTCTCTGGCTACACATTAAATCAAACCTGAGCCAAAATCCACTTCCTAATTATATTTGTAGGAGTAAACATAACATTCTTCCCACAACACTTCTTAGGCCTATCAGGTATGCCACGACGCTACTCAGACTACCCAGATGCATACTCCACATGAAACACAGTATCTTCCATAGGATCATTCATCTCCCTAACAGCTGTAATCCTTATAATTTTCATAATCTGAGAAGCCTTCTCATCAAAACGAGAAATTTCAACAGTAGAACTATCATCCACCAACCTAGAATGACTACACGGATGCCCCCCACCATATCACACATTCGAAGAACCAACATACGTAAACCCAAAATAAGAAAGGAAGGATTCGAACCCCCTAAAGTTGGTTTCAAGCCAACACCATAACCACTATGTCTTTCTCCACTAGAGAGGTATTAGTAAAATTTATATAACTTTGTCAAAGTTAAGTTATAGGTTAAACCCCTATATATCTCCATGGCGTACCCATTCCAGCTAGGATTTCAAGACGCAACTTCCCCAATCATAGAAGAACTGTTGCACTTTCATGATCACGCTCTTATAATTGTCTTCCTTATCAGCTCCCTCGTACTATACCTTATTTCAGTCATACTCACAACTAACCTAACTCATACAAGTACTATAGATGCACAAGAAGTAGAAACCATCTGAACCATCCTCCCAGCAATTATTCTAATTATAATTGCCCTTCCCTCTCTCCGAATCCTATACATAATAGACGAAATTAACAACCCATACTTAACTGTAAAAACACTAGGCCACCAGTGATACTGAAGCTACGAATACTCAGATTATGAAGATCTAACCTTTGATTCTTACATAATCCCAACACAAGAACTAAAACCAGGAGAACTTCGCCTCTTAGAAGTAGACAATCGAGTAGTACTTCCAATAGAACTAACAATCCGGATACTAATCTCATCTGAAGACGTACTACACTCATGAGCTATTCCATCCTTAGGCTTAAAAACAGACGCAATTCCAGGACGCCTGAACCAAACAACCCTAATGTCAACACGACCAGGCCTATACTACGGCCAATGCTCTGAAATCTGTGGATCCAATCACAGCTTTATACCAATCGTACTTGAACTAGTCCCACTAAAATTCTTCGAAAAATGATCCTCATCTACACTATAATTCCATTAAGAAGCTGATCTTGAGCATTAACCTTTTAAGTTAAAGAAAGGGAGTAGTACTCTCCCCTTAATGAAATGCCACAACTCGACACATCCTCATGATTTATTACTATCCTATCTATAATCCTAACATTATATATTATTATACAACTAAAAATCTCAAAACACGAATTCTATAAAAATCCCGAACCCATTAACACAAAAAAAATAGAACACCCAACTCCTTGACAAACTAAATGAACGAAAATCTATTCTCCTCTTTTATTACCCCAACAATAATAGGATTACCTATTGTTACTTTAATCATTATATTCCCCAGCATCCTATTCCCATCCACCAACCGATTAATCAGCAACCGCCTAATCTCAATTCAACGATGACTCTTACACCTAACATCTAAACAAATAATAATAATTCATAATAACAATGGACAAAAATGAACCCTTATACTTATATCACTAATTATATTTATTGGCTCTACAAATTTACTAGGCCTACTACCACACTCATTCACACCAACAACCCAACTATCAATAAATCTAGGGATAGCCATCCCCTTATGAACAGGAACAGTAATCCTAGGTTTCCGCTACAAAACCAAAGCATCACTAGCCCATTTTTTACCACAAGGAACACCAATCCCCCTAATTCCCATACTGATCATTATCGAAACCATTAGTCTACTAATCCAACCTGTAGCCCTAGCAGTACGACTAACAGCAAATATTACAGCAGGACACTTACTAATTCATCTAATTGGAGGCGCCACCCTAGCTCTACTAAACATCAGCATAATAACATCTTTCATCACATTTATTATCCTAATTCTCCTAACAATCCTAGAATTCGCAGTAGCATTAATTCAAGCCTACGTATTCACATTACTATTAAGCGTATACTTACATGACAACACCTAATGACCCACCAAACCCACGCATATCATATAGTTAACCCAAGCCCTTGACCTTTAACAGGAGCCCTTTCAGCCCTCCTATTAACATCAGGATTAGTAATATGATTCCACTTCAACTCAATTATTCTACTTACCATAGGTCTACTAGCCAACACTCTAACCATATATCAATGATGACGAGACGTAGTACGGGAAAGTACTTTTCAAGGACACCACACACCCATTGTCCAAAAAGGATTACGATATGGCATAATCCTATTCATCATATCCGAAGTATTCTTCTTCATTGGCTTCTTCTGAGCATTCTATCACTCAAGCCTAGCCCCAACCCCAGAATTAGGAGGCTGCTGGCCACCCACGGGCATTTACCCATTAAACCCACTAGAAGTCCCACTCCTGAACACATCAGTTCTTCTAGCCTCAGGCGTATCCATTACATGAGCTCACCATAGTTTAATAGAAGGGAATCGAAAAAACATACTACAAGCCCTACTTATTACAATCCTACTAGGACTATACTTCACTACACTACAAGCCTCCGAATACTACGAAACCCCATTTACAATCGCAGATGGAGTATACGGATCCACATTTTTCATGGCCACTGGATTCCATGGCCTCCACGTAATTATCGGATCAACATTCCTCATAGTATGCTTTATACGCCAACTAAAATTCCATTTCACCTCTAAACACCACTTCGGCTTTGAAGCCGCTGCCTGATACTGACACTTCGTAGACGTAGTGTGACTATTCCTATACGTCTCCATTTATTGATGAGGCTCTTACCCTTTTAGTATAAACAGTACAATTGACTTCCAATCAATTAGTTCCGGTCAACCCCGAAAAAGAGTAATAAACTTCATAACAACACTACTAATTGATACTCTACTCACATCAGTACTAGTACTTATCGCCTTTTGAATACCACAAACAAACTCATACGCCGAAAAATCAAGTCCATACGAATGTGGCTTCGACCCAATAGAATCCGCCCGACTCCCTTTCTCAATAAAATTTTTCCTAGTAGCAATTACATTCCTCCTATTCGACCTAGAAATTGCCCTACTTCTCCCACTTCCATGGGCCTCTCAAACAACCAACCTAAATAATATACTTATTATATCATTATCACTAATCACCCTTCTAGCCATCAGCCTAGCCTACGAATGATCACATAAAGGGTTAGAGTGAGCTGAATAATTGATAATTAGTTTAACACAAAACAAATGATTTCGACTCATTAGATTATGATAATACACATAATTATCAAATGACCCTTCTATATATAAACATAACCCTGGCATTCACAGTATCTCTACTAGGATTACTAATATATCGCTCCCATCTAATATCGTCCCTTCTATGCTTAGAAGGCATAATATTATCCCTATTCGTAATTATAACAGTAACCACCCTTAACTCACAAATAACACTAGCCAACATACTCCCCATTATCCTCCTAGTATTTGCAGCCTGTGAAGCTGCCCTAGGTTTATCACTACTAGTCATAGTCTCAAATACATATGGCACAGACTATGTACAAAACTTAAACCTCCTACAATGCTAAAAATTGCACTCCCAACAGCTATACTAATCCCCCTAGTATGATTATCAAAAAACAACATAATCTGAATCAACACCACCACATACAGTCTATTAATTACCCTAATCAGCCTACCTATATTAAATCAATTCAACGACAACAGCCTAAACTTCACCCAAACATACTTTTCAGACGCCCTCTCAACTCCATTGATAATATTAACCCTATGACTACTCCCATTAATAATTATCGCTAGCCAATTCCACCTAATCAAAGAATCTCACACACGAAAAAAACTATATATCACAACACTGATTTTATTACAAATTTTCTTAATCGTAACATTTATAACCACCGAACTAATCCTATTCTACATTTCATTTGAAGCAACCCTAATACCAACACTAATTATCATCACACGATGAGGAGGCCAAACAGAACGTCTAAACGCAGGACTATACTTCTTATTCTATACCTTAGTAGGATCTCTACCACTCCTTATCGCACTAATCTACCTACAAAACACCACAGGATCCCTAAATATACTACTCATACAACACTGATCTAATCAACTAACAAACTCATGAAGTAACTCTTTCCTATGATTAGCATGCATAATAGCTTTCATAGTAAAAATACCCCTATATGGACTACACCTATGACTACCAAAAGCACATGTAGAAGCACCAATTGCCGGCTCAATGGTACTTGCAGCAGTATTACTTAAACTAGGGGGATATGGAATAATACGAATTACAACCATACTAAGCCCATCTACCAGTTTCATGGCATACCCCTTCATAATATTATCACTATGAGGTATAATTATAACGAGCTCAATTTGCATACGCCAAACAGACCTAAAATCACTAATCGCCTACTCATCAGTAAGCCACATAGCACTAGTAATCGTAGCCATCCTAATCCAAACCCCATGAAGTTATATAGGAGCAACAGCACTAATAATCGCACATGGTCTTACCTCTTCAACACTATTCTGCCTTGCCAACTCCAACTACGAACGAATCCACAGCCGAACAATAATTCTGGCCCGGGGCCTCCAAACAATATTTCCACTAATAGCCACCTGATGACTCCTAGCCAGCCTAGCAAACCTAGCCCTACCACCATCAATCAATTTCATCGGAGAATTATTAGTAATAATATCATCATTCTCTTGATCATCACTATCAATTATCCTAATAGGAATTAACATTACCATTACAGCCATATACTCACTCTACATACTTATCACAACACAACGAGGCAAGCAAACCCACCACATAAGCAACCTTCCACCATCCTACACACGAGAAAATACCCTAATAGCACTACACATACTACCACTCCTCCTTCTAACTCTCAACCCTAAAATCATCCTAGGTACATTATACTGCAGATATAGTTTAAACAAAACATTAGATTGTGAATCTAACAATAGAGACTAAAAACTCTTATCTACCAAAAAAGTACGCAAGAACTGCTAACTCATGCTTCCGTGTATAAAAACACGGCTTTTTTGCTTTTAAAGGATAGAAGTTATCCATTGGCCTTAGGAGCCAAAAAATTGGTGCAACTCCAAATAAAAGTAATAAATCTACTTACTTTCCTAATATTATTACCCATATTTATCCTAATACTACCAGTTATCTTATCAAGCTCCAACCTCTACACCAAAAAATCATTCCCCAACTACACAAAAACCGCAGTCTCGTACTCCTTTATAACAAGCCTCATCCCAACAATAATATTTATTAAATCCGGCCAAGAAACAATCATCTCAAACTGACACTGAATCACCATCCAAACCATAAAACTAAGCCTTAGCTTCAAAATAGACTACTTCTCAATAATCTTTGTACCAGTAGCATTATTCGTCACATGGTCCATTCTAGAATTCTCAATATGATACATACACTCAGACCCCAACATCAACCGATTCTTCAAATACCTATTGATATTCCTCATTACAATAATAATCCTAGTCACAGCCAACAACCTATTCCAACTATTCATTGGATGAGAAGGAGTTGGAATCATATCATTCCTACTGATCGGATGATGATACGGACGAGCTGACGCCAACACAGCAGCACTACAAGCAATCCTATATAATCGAATTGGAGACGTAGGATTCCTAATAACCATAGCATGATTTCTACTCAACCTAAACACCTGAGAACTCCAACAAATTTTTATACTCAACCCAACCAACACCAACCTACCACTAGCAGGATTATTACTAGCAGCAACAGGAAAATCTGCTCAATTTGGACTCCACCCCTGACTACCTTCCGCAATAGAAGGACCAACACCCGTTTCAGCCCTACTCCATTCAAGCACTATAGTAGTAGCAGGTATCTTCCTTTTAATCCGATTTTATCCACTAACAGAAAACAACAAGACCATTCAAACTGCCATACTATGTCTAGGAGCAACAACCACACTATTCACAGCTATCTGCGCCCTCACTCAAAACGATATCAAAAAAATTGTAGCTTTTTCCACCTCCAGCCAACTAGGCCTAATAATAGTCACACTAGGAATCAACCAACCACACCTAGCATTCCTCCACATTTGTACCCACGCCTTCTTTAAAGCAATACTATTCTTATGCTCAGGCTCTATCATCCACAGTCTAAATGACGAACAAGATATTCGAAAAATAGGAGGCCTATACAAAACCCTCCCCTTCACCACCACAGCACTAATCACAGGAAGCTTAGCCCTAACAGGAACACCCTACCTCACAGGATTCTACTCAAAAGACCCAATCATTGAAGCCATCAACACATCATACACCAACGCCTGAGCCCTAATACTCACTTTAATCGCAACTTCCCTCACAGCAGTGTACAGTACACGTATTATTTACTTCGCCTTAATAGGACAACCACGCTTTCCTTCACTTATTATTATTAACGAAAACAACCCACTACTAATAAACCCAATCAAACGTCTCCTTATAGGAAGCATCCTCGCCGGTTTCCTAATCTCTAGTAATATTTCCCCAACCACAATCCCACAAATAACTATACCAACATACCTAAAAACTACAGCTATACTAATCACCCTGCTAGGATTTACAGTAGCCATAGAACTCAACCTAATAACACAAAACTTAAAACATAATACCCCTTCAAGCACAATAAAATTCTCAAACCTCCTAGGCTATTTCCCAGCTATTATACACCGAATCCAACCACTCACCAGTCTATCTTTCAGTCAAAAAACAGCATCAATACTACTAGACCTAGCATGAATAGAAAATATCCTACCAAAATCAATTTCCCTATTCCAAATAAAAACCTCAACACTCATCTCCAACCAAAAAGGCCAAATTAAATTTTATTTCATATCATTCATAATTACACTAGCACTAAGCCTCATTATACTAAACCTAAATTAACCACCACGAGTAATTTCCATAATAACAATCACCCCAATAAGCAAAGACCACCCAGTTACAACCACCAACCACATACCATAACTATATAAAGCAGAAACACCAACAATCTCACCACTAACAAATCCAAAATCTTCAACACCATAAACAACCCAATCTCCCAAATCACTAAATCCAAACACCAACCCAACAACCTCCTCCTTAAATACACATACAATTAACACTATTTCCATAACTAACCCTAACAAAGAAGCCCCCAATACAACCTTATTAGAAACCCATACCTCAGGATATAACTCCATAGCCATAGCCGTTGTATAACCAAAAACCACCATTATTCCCCCTAAATAAATCAAAAACACCATTAAACCCAAAAAAGACCCATTAAAATTTATTACAATACCACAACCAACTCCACCACTAATAATCAAACCAACACCTCCATAAATTGGTGAAGGCTTAGAAGAAAACCCAACAGACCCTACTACAAAAACAACACTCAAAATAAAAACAATATACATAATCATTATTCTTACATGGACTATAACCACGACTAATGGCATGAAAAACCACCGTTGTATTTCAACTATAAGAACAACAATGATCAACATTCGAAAATCCCACCCACTATTAAAAATCATCAACAACTCACTAATTGACTTACCCGCCCCATCTAATATTTCCTCATGATGAAACTTTGGTTCACTCCTAGGCACATGCCTGGGAATTCAAATCCTAACAGGACTATTTCTAGCAATACACTACACCCCAGACACAACAACCGCCTTTCAATCTGTAACACACATCTGCCGAGACGTAAACTATGGATGAATTCTGCGCTACCTACACGCCAACGGAGCATCTATATTCTTCATCTGCTTGTTCCTACACGTAGGCCGAGGACTCTACTATGGATCCTACACCTACATCAAAACCTGAAACGTAGGCATCGCACTCCTATTCGCCGTAATAGCAACAGCTTTTATAGGCTACGTACTTCCATGAGGCCAAATATCATTTTGAGGAGCAACAGTCATCACCAATCTCCTATCAGCCATCCCATATATTGGAACAGACCTAGTAGAGTGAATTTGAGGGGGATTTTCGGTAGACAAAGCCACCTTAACACGATTCTTTACCTTTCACTTTCTCCTCCCATTCATTATTGCAGCCCTAACTATAGTCCACCTATTATTCCTACATGAGACTGGATCAAACAACCCCACAGGCGTACCATCAGACGCAGATATAATCCCGTTCCACCCTTACTACACAATCAAAGATATACTAGGCATACTAGCAATAATCCTAGTCCTTCTAACCCTAGTTCTATTTTCACCTGACCTACTAGGAGACCCAGATAATTACACCCCAGCCAACCCACTAAATACCCCTCCACATATTAAACCAGAGTGATATTTCCTATTTGCATACGCTATTCTCCGATCCATCCCTAACAAGCTTGGAGGAGTGCTAGCCTTAATTATATCTATTTTAATTTTAGCCCTCATACCACTACTGCACACATCAAAACAACGAAGCATAATATTCCGACCACTAAGCCAATGTCTATTCTGATTACTAATCGCCGACCTTCTTACACTAACCTGAATCGGCGGACAACCAGTTGAACATCCATACGTAATCATTGGTCAACTAGCATCAATCCTATACTTTTCACTCATCCTAATTCTGATACCCCTAGCAAGCATAATAGAAAATCACCTCCTAAAGTGAAGGTCTATGTAGTATACTAATTACACTGGTCTTGTAAACCAGAAATGGGGAAACAAACTATTCCCCCACAGACTCAAGGAAGGAGACAACCCCCACCATCAACACCCAAAGCTGACATTCTACTTAAACTATTCCTTGAAAATTTTATCCGCTATGTAATTCGTGCATAAATCTATCTACCCCATACATTCATTAAGTACATATATGTATAATAGTACATAACTGTATTGCCCCATTAATAAATCCATATCCACAGAAAACTCAAACGTACATAGTACATGAACTCGTTCACCGTACATACCCCATCCAAGTCAAATCATACCACAACAACATGCGTATCACCTCCAACGGTTTATCTCTTAATCTACCAACTCACGTGAAACCAGCAACCCTTGTGAAAAGTATCCCTCTTCTCGCCCCGGGCCCATAAATCGTGGGGGTTTCTAAGAATGGGGTGTAAACGACATCTGGTTCTTTCTTCAGGACCATCTCACCTAAAATCGCCCACTCATTCCCCTTAAATAAGACATCTCGATGGGTTAATGACTAATCAGCCCATGCCGACACATAACTGTGGTGTCATGCCTTTGGTATTTTTTAATTTTGGGGGATGCCTGGATCCAGCTATGGCCGTCAAAGGCCCCGACGCAGTCAATTCAATTGAAGCTGGACTTATAGTCCTAAATTATATTCGACCAAGAAGTATAATTCTAGTGTACGAGAATTAATGGTACAGGACATACAACCTAATGATCAACAGGTTACAATGTTTTATAACATGGATTTGAACTCTGGGTCATGCGAGTGAAAGACATTCAGGTGCAATTCAGTCAATGGTAACGGGACATACGCATACACATACGCATACGCATACGCATACGCATACGCATACGCATACGCATACGCATACGCATACGCATACGCATACGCATACGCATACGCATACGCATACGCATACGCATACGCATACGCATACGCATACGCATACGCATACGCATACGCATACGCATACGCATACGCATACGCATACGCATACGCATACGCATACGCATACGCATACGCATACGCATACGCATACGCATACGCATACGCATACGCATACGCATACGCATACGCATACGCATACGCATACGCATACGCATTGCATGCTCATTAAGTATTTAATCGCAAACCCCCCCTACCCCCCAGTAAGTGTAATATCAATATCTAACTGAAAATATCTTGCCAAACCCCAAAAACAAGACCACTACAAGATAAAGATCCTAAAAAGTTATAAGCACCTACAAAACAACAAGCAGATAGCAAATAACCTATGCAACACTTAACGAGCAAATACCTCACCCAATACAAACATGCTACTCTTATCAATTAATTTCCCTTAGACAGCTATCCCCTTAGATTTGCAACCAAACAAAACACCACAC